CAAAGTTTTTGTGTTGTTGATTCCTAGGTGTAGTGCTTTTTCCCCGATGCCACCTATTGGTACTAAATGAAGTAGTATTGACCTCCAATACAGAACCTATAGATGTAACCTTTCGCTCAATACTAAAATTGAGAATTGAAGCATCTAAGGCTGCATCAATCGAGGATACACGACAGAAGGAATTGCTCTATCTCTAAACTTCACCTTCACCAAGCGTAGGTTTCTTTCACTAATTTGTTTTTTTCTATTCCTAACTACGTTCTTTTTCTCGTAAAACTGAGGGGTAAAAAAAAACAAGAAAAAATCAAATCGCACCATCTCTGTAATAGGTAAATGCCTTTTTTTCTCCTGAAGTTGTCGGAATTATTCGTAATAAAATATTGGCTACAATTGAAGAGGTCTTATCAATAAAATTTCCATTTATTCGAGATCTAGGCATAATTAGCAATTCATTATATAATTCTTCTCATCCCCTTTCGGGTAAAACGATCCCACAAAAAAAGGAATTGTACAGTACAAAATGACATAAAAACAGACTTATTGGAAAAAATTTGGTGTCTCTCTTTTGGACAAAGATGAAATGAAATAGTTGAATCAGATTATATTTCATTCCAATTTCGTAGTATACCAGTATACCAATAACTATTACTATTTCATCTAAGTTGAATAACCAAGTTTTCTATGGATTTTTAGAACTCGAGAATTTTTGATTTGGTTATGATCCAAAAAGGAAAAGAATAGAATCATCATTCAATCAAATTCAAATAATGTAACCATCCTTTTTGTTTGCATAACGTGTATGTGCCACACCATACAATTGAAATAGTTGAAATAAAAAGATTCATCGGACGATTCATGAATTTCATGGGTTAGCTGATGAAAGAAGTTGTTGTTGATAAATATGAAATTGAAAAAGAAATTTTTTTATGGAACCACCGCATCGGGCGGTCATACATGTACTACAATTCAGATAATTAAGATGAAGGACTCGCTATTCATTCGGATTTTGGTCAAGAATAACATTCTGTAGGAGAGATGGCCGAGTGGTTCAAGGCGTAGCATTGGAACTGCTATGTAGACTTTTGTTTACCGAGGGTTCGAATCCCTCTCTCTCCGTTTCTTTTCATTCATCAACGTTACCTACTACAATGTATCAAAGAAAATAAGAATTGATATCATTATTTTAACGCCTTATTTAATAGACATTATCTATCCCTATCTATCCCTAATTAATACCTGCGAAAATACAAATAGAAATATCGTCTTGATATTGAAAAGAAGAAAAAAATCAAAAGAATCCTATTGCCGATCCTTTTTTGATACGTGAATGAGACAGGGTACGAGGTACTCTATTTACTTCAGCGAAAGGAGTCCAAATTGGTATGAACCTTGCTTTTTTATTTTCGTTAGAATCAAGTCTGACGGGAATAATATTCTACGACCAACAACTCATTTATTTTCAGACCGATCCATTTACTATCTATTATTTGATTTACAAATCCTTTATATTGTAAGGAGTCAATAGTCAAATGGTTTGGCAATTCCCCGCGGGGGGATGAAACAAGATAATTTTGAATCAGAGTTTTCGATCTTTCTTTATCCTTCGTAGTAATAATATCTCGGGGTTTGCAACGATAACTTGGTATATCCACTATACGACCATTAACGAAAATGTGTCTATGGTTAACTAATTGTCTGGCTCCTGGAATGGTCGAAGCCATACCTAATCGAAAAAGGATATTATCCAAACGCATCTCGAGTAGTTGTAGTAAAACCTGGCCTGTTGACCCTTTGGCTTTTCCAGCAATATGCACATATTTAAGTAATTGTCGTTCTGTCAGACCATAATGAAAACGCAATTTCTGTTTCTCTTCTAAACGAATACGATATTGTGATCTTTTTCCAGAGCGCAATTGGGTTTGAAGATCACTTCTGGATCTGGGTCTTTTACTAGTTAGTCCTGGTAAAACCCCCAGCCGGCGTATTTTTTTGAAACGAGGTCCTCGGTAACGAGACATAGAAAGGCTCCTTTTTGATTCACTTTTATTTGACAAAAAAATATAAAATCAGACTGAACTAAAGGATCAGCAAAGCAAAACTCAATTTACTAAAGTCCTACAAAACAGAATAAAATAAATTTGATCAATTAAATTTTATCAATATTCGGATTTTTTGTATATATAGGAAATTCAAGCGAAGGTTACGTTTTCCAATTTCTTCTGTAGAGATCTAATTGTTCTAGTCAACTTTTTTCTTTATAGCTATAGCTGCAAGTTATCATGACATAATAGATCGGTGATCCGACATTTAGAGAAAGCGAGAGTAGAGATTTTCAATCATGTAAATAAAAAAATAGATAAAAAAAAAGAGCCGGCTATCGGAATCGAACCGATGACCATCGCATTACAAATGCGATGCTCTAACCTCTGAGCTAAGCGGGCGGATATAAGAGCAATAGTGTATAGGAATACAGGAAACTATCGAATCTTAGCTATTTCCTAGTGATTATTATTCTTTTTTTCTTTTATTTATTGATTCTTTCAATTTCTTCTATTTATTAAATATTAGTTATATATTTTAGAAAATATTAGTTATATATTTTAGATTCTATTTAGAAAATAGAAAAGAAAACTATTTAGATCTAGATAAATTAGATATATAAATAGAAATCTAAATTCAATTCCATATTCATATATATGAAATATGAAAAGAAAATATCAATGAAATTAGAATTCGAAATGAAAAAAAAAAGAAGAATGAATATCGACCTTTCCACTATTCAAAACTACACTGTAAAAATGAAGGAGGAGGAAAGGCATATATATATATGTGGTATATATCTATCCATATTGAATTGCGGATAGATCAATGATAAAATCATTTGATATTGAAAAAATAGGGTTTCTAGATGAAATGATATAATCTAGAATAGAGGAAAAAAATAAAATAACAGCATACACTTTTTCAATATTTTTCAATATAGGAATCATTACCTAATGGATTCAATAGTGCCAAGATAAATGAAAGATGTGGATGGAATTACAGCTGGATCCTTGTCTCAAAGGCTCAAAGGAAAGGGGGATATGGCGAAATTGGTAGACGCTACGGACTTGATTGGATTGAGCCTTGGTATGGAAACCTGCTAAGTGGTAACTTCCAAATTCAGAGAAACCCTGGAACTAAAAAAGGGCAATCCTGAGCCAAATCTTTGTTTCAAGAGAAAAAACGATGGAAAATGAGAATAAAAAGGGGATAGGTGCAGAGACTCAATGGAAGCTGTTCTAACGAATGAAATTGATTACGTTACGTTAGTAGCTAAAAGACTTCTATCGAAATGACAGAAAGGATACGTCTTATATACCTAAGACGTACGTATACATACTGACATAGCAAACGATTAATCACAACCCAAATCTTATATCGAATTCTATTCTGTATCTCTATATCTCTATATATTTAGATATGAATTTTCAAATTTATATATGAAAATAGAAATCTTCTCTTTCTTTCTATTAATATATTAAATATTATATTATTAATATGAGTAATATAATAGTATGAGATAAGGATCTATAAGAAACCCTATATTTCTATTCTTTTTTCATTAGAATGATAGAGATCAAAAAGATATATGAAAAATTTAAGAGTTCTTGTGAATCAATTCCAATTGAAGTTGAAAAAAGAATAGAATTCGAATATTCAATAATCAAATTCTTCATTCCAGAATTTTTGATAGATCTTTTGAAATTTAATCAGACGAGAATAAAGAGAGAGTCCCATTTTACATGTCAATACCGACAACAATGAAATTTATAGTAAGAGGAAAATCCGTCGAATTTTTCAATCGTGAGGGTTCAAGTCCCTCTATCCCCAATAAAAAGCCCATTTTACTTCCTCGCTCTTTATTTATCCTCATCCTCTGTTATTCATTTTTTTTCATCAGTGACTCAGTTTAAACAAAATGAAATATCTTTCTCATTTTATTCACTCTGTTCTTTCACAAATGGATCCAAATATAAATCCTCGTATCTTTTTCCAATCCAATCTCATTTGTTTTGTATAATACGATATGAAGATATATGTTCAAGGAATCTCCGTTATTGAATCATTCATAGTCTATATCTTTTTCCTTACATTTACAAAAAAAAGTCTTCTTTTTGTGAAGATCCAAAAATTTCAGGGGCTAGAGCCAATTTGTTAAGATTTTCTTTTTTAGTTCTTTTCATTGACATAGATAGAAGTACTCTGCTAGGATGATGCACGGGAAATGGTCGGGATAGCTCAGTTGGTAGAGCAGAGGACTGAAAATCCTCGTGTCACCAGTTCAAATCTGGTTCCTGACACGTGAATAATGTATCGGATAGATCTTTCTTAATACCTCATACAAATGAAATTAATTCATTAAGACGGATCGGAATAGATATTCTTTACTTTCTTTTTCATTTTTTTCTCTCTTTTTTTTTTAGTCCCTCCGCAATACGAATGAAAGTCCAGTTACTTTTTTTGTTTTTCCTCTAGAAGAGCAAGATGCTCATTGAATGATAAAAAACCCCTTTTTTACTTATTTTACTTATATGACACGACTCCCGATTTCGTTTCAATTTCAATCAATGAGCATCTTGAATTTCATAGAAATTGGACGTAATATAGTCTTTATTTAAAGGCCAGCCTATCCAACTTTCAGGCATGAAGATACGTTTGATGATTCTTATAAGAAATTACCAATATATCATAATATTTCCGTTCCTGAAAATAAGCACTTCTTCAAATCCAGAAAACTGACGGGGTTTGAGGATTACTCCTGAGAGCAAATACTTTTATGCATACCTCTTCTGGTTTATCTATACCATAACGTATTTTCGTAAGGTGATACACACTAGCTAAAAATCCGCCTGGTATCATAGGCACACTGGGAGCGTAAATAATTGTAACCATATACATATGAAATGACAGCAATGGAATTCCAATCCTCGGGGATTAAAGATCTATGAATTAACTAATGCTTGACTAGCCAATCAGATAAATGAACCTGCATCTTCTTCATCTCTCACACCTTTCTCTTTGTATGAATATTTAACATTGACCGAGGAAGATTGGATTTGAAAAAGATTTCAAATCCAAAAGGTATCTCTGAAATAGATGGTGATTTATAGAGTAATCCTTGATCATAATTTCCAGTATGAGTACTGTGTCGAAGGTAAAACTTGTGATTAGTAGTAAAACATCGATTTTCCTATTCTATATCTTGGCACCAACCCATAATGATCAAAGTCGAATCGCGAGCCTATGAATGAAGAAAATGAAATGAAAAAACAACTGGTACCATAGATAAGCGGCCATAAACTGGAAAGTATTGACCAATTCGAGAGATCATTCGATGTAGTTGAAATAATGAAATTGGGGTTATTTGGTTAAGTAATTAAGTAATCGAAACTCAAACAAATTAAGAAATGTTTCAATGTCATCCTTTCCTTTTCTTTTGATTGTCTAAATATTCAGCTAAGACCATTCCAACGCTCCTTTTCGCCATGCATAAACTGAACCCACAATTGGGAATTTCTAAGTTTCTATAAATACAGATACGCCCAATACATAAAAGCTCATTGTCCATGGATAATGAAAGACCATTTCAACAGCAAAAAAAACAAAAACTAGAGCAAACATGTAATAGCAAATTCGTAATTGTACCCAAGCATCCCCATTGGTTCTCTACCTGATTCATAACTAGTAAACTTTTCTGGACCTTACCTAAAATCCCAGAAATTACAAATGTCAAGATAGGAATAACGCTTGATATGATATTATTAGGAATGCCCAGAAAATATCATATTCGTGAAATAGAAACATAAAACTATGAATGTGGAATTAGGTTGAATTATTCCATTTGAATTGGAATTTGAAAATCATATAGAACTTTTTAGATGAAACAAGAAAAGATTTTTGATCCGCATAGTTGAGAGTTTTTTTGCTGTAGGACATACCTTGTTTCAAAATTCATCTAATGTCATCCCACTTCTCTTTTTCTTTTTTTCTCCTTTTTTCAATTCTCTTTCTATATGTGATGTGTAATATATGTGATGTGTAATATATGTGATGTGTAATATAGAATGCTCTTATACTTAGTTATTTTTTCTTCTACTTATTCTTATACTTAGTTTATACTTATTATCTTATATAATCTTATATATATTTTTTCTATTTCATATTGATCTTATATCTTATAAATAGAAAGTCAAAGTAAAGAATTCCCTATCTTATATTAACTTTTCTATTAACTTAGAATAATTATAGATAGTAATTAGAGTAATATACTATAGTAAGAGTAATATAGTAAAGAAGAAATTCAATTTAAAAATTTAAAAAGAAAAAGAATAAAAAGATGATAAAGAACATATGTAATTTCTTCATGAAAGTGGATGAAGAGAGATGGGTATTTGATCCGAGATTTGACAAATACCAATTAGGTCTGTCGGAATGAATTATTGTGTTTATTTTATTGTTCCTACTACTACTCAAATTTCTATACAAAACAAAAATGGAATGTATTAGGGCTATACGGACTCGAACCGTAGACCTTCTCGGTAAAACAGAGAAAACTTATTATTATCGAAATGATTCGAACTGTTTCAAAGACCCAACATGCATTTTGTTGCATTGGGCTCTTTCATCAACTGATGTAAAAATCAGTTAGTCCACCATAGTTTTCTTTAGAGGAAGATAAGAAGATATTGAGATGGCTCCATGTGCTCTGATTCATTATTTGTATCCTGATCTAGGAGCAATACCAAAGTGTTTCAAAGAAGGGTGACCTTTATTTAGGTCTGCCTTCGGCCTAGATCAACCTAAATGAAATGCAGTCTCTATCGCTCCGCTGCAAGAGTAAAATATGAGACTTCATACACCTCAAAGCTCATAGGACGAAAAGAGGTTCTTTTGAGATCCTTATACTCATTATGCCTGGCATTGAATGGGCTGAGCATTTACCTTATAATGGCAGGTTCTATTTGATTTAGCACCGGAATTCACACTTGAACCGGATCAAACCAAATTTGTCAGGCTATTTTTCTCTTGTTCTCTCGAATCTACGGAGTAAGACATCGACTTTTCAAAAAGATCAATTATGGTCATTGCATAATGAGCTCCTTTGAAAAACATTGGCGCACGTGTAAACGAGGTGCTCTACCTAACTGAGCTATAGCCCTTGTCATAACCATTTTAATATAGAGAGAATTTCTTGTCAAGTCTTGTCAAGAAGGGTATCCCATAATCTCACATAATAACTCTCTAATTATGTTTACTGGTAAAAGATTAATATTGCTTAGAAAACATATTTTACCTATAATCCATCGAAGTGATGGAGACCCTTTTTGTGGTGATAAATGACCTACTTAACCCAGTGGTTAGAGTATTGCTTTCATACGGCGGGAGTCATTGGTTCAAATCCAATAGTAGGTAGAACTTATTAGATACCGGATTCCATGGTATCTAATAAGTTTTTCTACTCATCCTCTTTTTTTCGTTATGTTCTATCATCAGATTAATCAAATTAGACTTCATTGTGGTCAATTTGTGGAATCAAGATGTAGTGTGTAGTATATAAATCTTTTTATTTTGATTGAATATATTGACTACTAAGAGGAAATTACTTTGACAGCTTCTACTCGTGTCCTAGCTCGTCTGAGAGCTAGATTTGCCTCAATTGCTTGTCTCTTACCCTCAGCTTTACTCAAGTTAGCTTCAGCTATTTCAAGAGTTTGTTGAGCTTCTTGTGGATCAATGTCAGTACTAATTTCCGCACCATTTCCTAAAATGGTGATCTCATTATTACTTATTCTAGCAAAACCGCCCATAAGAGCTACCGTTAACCATCGATCTTTTAGCCGTATTCTCAAAAGACCTATATCTACAGCCGTGGCAATGGGGGCATGATTTGGTAATACCCCAATTTGTCCACTATTAGTAGATAAAATAATCTCTTTCACTTCAGAATCCCAAATCATTCGATTTGGAGTCAGTACACAAAGATTTAAGGTCATTTCTTCAATTTGCTCTCCTCTTCTAAGTTCATAGCTTTCGCGGTAGCTTCATCGATGTTACCCACCAAATAAAAGGCCTGCTCGGGAAGACCATCTAATTCTCCGGAAAGGATGAATTGAAACCCCCGAATTGTTTCTGCTAGACCAACATATTTCCCTGGAGAACCAGTAAAGACTTCTGCCACAAAGAAGGGTTGTGATAAGAAACGCTCAATTTTGCGTGCTCTTGCTACAGTTAAACGATCTTCTTCGGATAATTCGTCCAACCCAAGGATAGCTATAATGTCCTGAAGTTCTTTGTAACGTTGTGAAGTTTGCTTAACCCTTTGCGCAGTTTCATAATGTTCCTCGCCAACGATCCGAGGTTGTAACATAGTTGACGTTGAATCCAAGGGATCTACTGCTGGATAAATACCTTTGGCAGCTAATCCTCTTGATAATACGGTAGTAGCATCTAAATGTGCAAATGTCGTGGCAGGAGCAGGGTCGGTCAAATCATCCGCAGGTACATAAACTGCTTGAATCGATGTTATGGATCCTTCCTTGGTAGAAGTAATTCTTTCTTGCAAAGAACCCATTTCCGTACTAAGGGTAGGTTGATAACCCACTGCAGAAGGCATTCTACCTAATAAGGCAGAGACTTCGGACCCTGCTTGAACGAAACGAAATATATTGTCAATGAATAGAAGTACGTCTTGCTCATTAACATCTCGGAAATATTCCGCCATGGTTAGGGCAGTCAAGCCAACTCTCATACGAGCTCCTGGCGGTTCATTCATTTGACCATAGACTAGAGCCACTTTGGATTCTGCAATATTTTTTTCATTAATCACCCCGGATTCTTTCATTTCCATGTAGAGATCATTTCCTTCACGAGTACGTTCACCTACTCCGCCAAATACGGATACACCTCCGTGAGCTTTGGCAATGTTGTTGATCAATTCCATGATGAGTACTGTTTTACCCACTCCAGCTCCCCCAAATAGTCCGATTTTTCCTCCACGGCGATAGGGGGCTAAAAGATCCACAACTTTAATCCCTGTTTCAAAGATTGATAATTTTGTATCTAACTGTATGAAGGCGGGTGCAGATCTATGAATAGGAGATGTTGTGCGAGTATCGACAGGACCTAAATTATCAACGGGCTCTCCAAGGACGTTGAAAATTCGTCCGAGAGTAGCTCCCCCGACTGGAACACTTAGAGGAGCTCCCGTGTCAATCACTTTCATTCCTCTCGTCAGACCATCTGTAGCACTCATAGCTACAGCTCTCACTCGATTATTTCCTAATAATTGTTGTACTTCACAAGTTACATTAATTTGATGACCGACAGTATCTCGACCTTGAATTATCAAAGCATTATAAATATTAGGCATCTTGCCCGGTGGAAAAATGACATCCAGTACTGGGCCAATAATTTGAGCGATACGCCCTTGGTTTTGTTCTTCAAGTGTAGAAACCACAGGATCAGAAGTAATGGGATTGTTTCTCATAATCATAATAAATATGTCGAAATTCTTTTTTTTAAGAGTACTGAATCGAAAAGAAATATCCGATATCAAGTTGATCAGTTAATTCCATAATCAATTTTAGAAGAAATAAATGGGAGTTAGCATTCGATTGAGTTGGTACCACCTAATTGAATCCAATTCAATCCTTTACTCAGTGAATGAGTCAATTTTCAATTCTTTCTATTGTACTATTGTATTTTTTTGTTGTGCACCTATTCTTCTTTATATATCATATCTGTTCCCTTTTCTAGATGAATTATGACTCTTTTCACATCTAGGATTTACATATATAACATATATTACTGTCAAGAGAGGGGACCGGAGTCCTATATTCTTTCTTTTTCTTTCTATATTAGATATTTCTATTTACTATTTATTATCTTTTTTTATAATTGAAATTTATTCATTCTAGAATTCTAGAATTTCTTAATTCTAATTTATAATTCTATTTCT